TAATAATCCGAGGGCTTTTTTTTTAGTAAATGAAAATTTCAAATGACTTTTCATCGAATGACTATTCATCTATTTTTTTTTTCATCCAAATAGGGGGCAAGAAAGCTCTATGGAAAAATGGTGGGTTAATTCGATGTTGTCTAAGGAGGAGTTCGAACATAGGTGTGGGCTAAGTAAATCGATGGGCAGTCTTGATCCTATTGACAATACCAGTAGCAGTGAAAATACGAGTCTAAATTATACAGAAAAAAACATTCATAGTTGGAGTAAAGGTTCTAGTTACAAGAATTTTGATCTTTTATTCGGTATCGGGGACATTCGGAATTTCATCTCTGATGATACTTTTTTAGTTAGGGATAGTAAGGGGGAAACTTATTCCATTTATTTTGATATTGAAAATCAGATTGTTGAGATTGAAAATGATCATTCTTTTTGGAGTTCACTCCAAAAAAATGTTTCTAATTATTGGAATTCTAGTTATGGGAATGGATCGAAAAGTAACGATACCCATTATGATCTTTACATGTACGATACTCAATCTAGTTTGAATAATCACATTAATAGTTGTATTGACAGTTATCTTCATTCTCAAATGCGTATTGATAATTCTGTTTTAAGTGATAGTGACAATTACAGCGATAATTACATTTTTGATGAAAGTCAGACTCCCACTAAGACAAATGGTAGGGATAAGAATCTTGAGTTCACTAAAAAATACAGGAATTTATGGATTCAATGTGAAAATTGTTATGAATTAAATTATAAGAAATTGTTGAAGTCAAAAATGAACATTTGTGATGAATGCGGATATCATTTGAAAATGAGTAGTTCAGAGAGAATCGAACTATCGATTGATCCAGGTACTTGGGATCCTATGGATGAAGACATGGTCTCAACGGATCCCATTGAATTTCATTCGGAGGAGGAACCCTATAAAGATCGTATTAATTCTTATCAAAAAGAGACAGGGTTAACCGAAGCCATTCAAACAGGTATAGGTCAACTAAATGGCATTCCTGTAGCAATAGGGGTTATGGATTTTCAGTTTATGGGAGGTAGTATGGGGTCCGTAGTAGGAGAGAAAATCACTCGTTTGATTGAGTATGCTACTAATAAAAATCTACCCCTTATTATAGTGTGTGCTTCCGGCGGGGCACGCATGCAAGAAGGAAGTTTGAGCTTGATGCAAATGGCTAAAATTTCGTCGGTTTTATTTGATTATCAATCAAATAAAAGGCTATTCTATGTATCAATTCTTACATCCCCTACTACTGGGGGGGTGACAGCTAGTTTTGGTATGTTGGGAGATATCATTATTTCCGAACCCAATGCCTACATTGCATTTGCGGGTAAAAGAGTAATTGAAGAAACATTGAATACGACAGTACCTGAAGGTTCACAAGAAGCTGAATATTTATTCGATAAGGGTTTATTTGATCCAATTGTACCACGTAATCCTTTAAAAGGCGTTCTAAGTGAGTTATTTCAGTTGCACGCTTTCTTGCCTTTAAATCAAAATTCGATTGAGCAGTAAGGTCAATTATTTATTTGTGGCAAAAAAAGTAGTTAGTTATCGTAATCAATCAAAGTCCAAATGATAAAGAATCAATCATAATAGAATAATGGGGATGGGGTTTTCGCGGTTGCCATACTAATTCTATAACTATATAGAATATAAAGAATCAAAAGTTGCAGATCCATTTTTTTATTTGATTTCATATCCTGATTACTAATCAGAGAACCTATATTCTATCAACATTCTTACTTCTGTAAATTGAAAATATGGCAAAGAAAACGAATTTTATCTTCCTTTCTTACATCTGGAAAATTCGAAAAAAATAGCCTTTTGCATCTTAATATATTTCTTGTCGAAGACTTTCCATTTTGACTAACAAGAGAATATCTCTTGAATCAAATTATAACGAATCTTTCGGGACTTTGTAAGCAACTCTTTCTTTATTGATATTGAATTAAAAGACAAGAGCAAAAGAAGAAGAAAAGATGAAGAATAAAAAAGTTGATTATCAAACATATATTTTTTTGTGTCGAAGGCGAATTCAGTTCATTTAGTTAGTTCTACATTTCTTGAACTTAGTATATACTATACTCACTTAGATATAATTAGTATAATTATATAGAATTCAGTTCAGATAATTTTCGAACAATATAACAAACAGGTACAAATAGTAAATCGAGGTACCCATTCTATGACAGATATAAACCTTCCCTCTATTTTTGTTCCTTTCGTAGGCCTAGTATTTCCGGCAATTGCAATGGCTTCTTTATTTCTTCATGTTCAAAAAAACAAGATTGTTTAGGCCGGATGGTGAGGCCAAATCACATTTTTTCAAGACTTAGACTTGATTGAGTCATAACACAGATATCTATTTATTGGAAAGTGGAATATGGTATAATGCATGATTTCTTTCGAACATAAGTGCAAGACATGCGAAACCTGATATAGGGGTAAATTCTTTTTTACTATTTTCAAATCAATAGATCAAGACGGGTCGGTCCATGTTTCAAATAGAAAGTCGATGCTTGTAGATATCTAGGGCGGGGTCATATGAAGGGGACGTTCTTATTTTCGATCGAACTTTTTTTATTAATTACCCCGACAGGTTCACATTAGAATAGTGCTAGTTGATGAGAGTTACTTAAGAAACAAAATAGCGTTAAGTTTAAGTAAAGTATAAGTGAAATTCATTTTGGTTATTCTATCAATTCAATTAAGTAAAATTAAATGCAACTAGATTAGTATGAATTGGCGATCAGAACGTATATGGATAGAACTTATAAGGGGGTCTCGAAAAACAAGTAATTTCTGCTGGGCCTTTATCCTTTTTTTAGGTTCATTAGGATTTTTATTAGTTGGAACTTCCAGCTATCTTGGTAGGAATTTGATATCTTTATTTCCCTCTCAACAAATAATTTTTTTCCCACAGGGGATCGTGATGTCTTTCTATGGGATCGCAGGTCTCTTTATTAGTTCCTATTTGTGGTGCACAATTTCGTGGAATGTAGGTAGTGGTTATGATCTATTCGATAAAAAAGAAGGAATAGTGTGTATTTTTCGTTGGGGATTTCCGGGAAAAAATCGTCGCATCTCCCTCCGATTCCTTATAAATGATATTCAATCTATCAGAATAGAACTTAAAGAGGGTATTTATCCTCGTCGTGTCCTTTATCTAGAAATCAGAGGCCAGGGGGCCGTTCCTTTGACTCGTACTGATGAGAATTTGACTCCACGAGAAATGGAACAAAAAGCTGCTGAATTAGCCTATTTCTTGCGCGTACCGATTGAAGTATTTTGAAATGAACCGAACAATGAATGTTTTCTGATTCTCGGCTGGGGGTAGAAAATACTCTACAATCCCCTTTTGTATAACTTTATCTATGGTATAACTTAACGAAATTTTCGTCAGAACATCCCTTCGAGTCGAGTCAAAGCAAACGTATATTATATGGAACATAAAAAAGGGGGGTTGCTTTTGTCGGCAAAAACGAGATTTTATGCGTATGGAAATCCACTTGACGCAATTCATTAGCACCAAATCGAAATAAGGATAGATTCATCCCAAAACATTTTGAAATAAAGAAAATTTTTGATTTGAGTTTCAATATTTTGAATTGATAGGTTAGAGACAAATAGCTCATGTAAATTAATTATCTTTCTTGATGTGTCGTTTTCTCCCCTCTTTCGTTCTCTTCTCTTTAATGAATGACCCGACGTTTTGATTATCACATTCAGAAAATTATCTCAATTCTTTTTGTGCTATGGTAGTCAGCGAATTTTTTTGCAATATTTGGAGAGTTTTTTGTCTCGAAATCCGAATTCCTTAACGAAAACTAAAGTGGGTTTTCGGGGAGTCATCTAAAGGAAGGAATTGCTTCGAATTTGACCAATTGAAATAGCTGGAAACCTTTTTTCGCATTTTCGCATTCGAAGTGGACTCTTATTCGATTTCTGTATTCTTGTAAGATTCTTCAAAATTATCAAGGACTCATTACCGAATCACAAATAAAAAAAAGAAAATGATTCGATACCTTGGAATAGAACTCTGGTGAAAAAAAAAATAAAAAATATTAGATCGCGTAGAGTCGACGAATGAGGCCACTTTATTAAATTAAAAATTTCTAAAAAAAATGGCAAAAAAGAAAGCATTTATTCCCCTTCTAGTTCTTGTATCTATAGTCTTTTTACCCTGGTGGAGCTTTCTAACATTTAATAAAAGTCTGGAATCTTGGGTTACTAATTGGTGGAATACCAAGCAATCCGAAACTCTTTTGAATGATATTCCAGAAAAGAGTCTTCTAGAAAAATTCCTAGAATTAGAGGAGCTCCTACTGTTGGACGAGATGATAAAGGAATATCCGGAGACACGTCTAAAAAAGCTTCGTATAGGAATCGGAATCCATAAAGAAACGATTCAATTGATCAAGCTGCACAATGAAGATTGTATCCATACAATTTTGTCCTTCTCGACCAATATAATCTGTTTCGTTATTCTAAGTGGTTATTCTATTATAGGTAAGAAAGAACTTATTACTCTTAACTCTTGGGTTCAGGAATTCCTATATAACCTAAGCGACACAATAAAAGCATTTTCTATTCTTTTATTAACCGATTTATGTATCGGATTCCACTCACCCCACGGTTGGGAACTAATGATTGGCTATATCTACCAAGATTTTGGATTTTCTCATAACGATCAAATTATATCTGGCCTTGTTTCCACCTTTCCAGTCATTCTAGATACAATTTTGAAATATTGGATTTTCCGTTATTTAAATCGTGTATCCCCATCACTTGTAGTGATTTATCATTCAATGAATGACTGAAAAAAGGTCTACTGATATTAATTCAATTAGAATGTTTGGTACTTTGGGCATAAGCATTCCAAACCGTACTGACTCGTTCTACCCATCCAAGGCAGGAAAGTCCTCCAATATTCCAGTAAGATTATTTCAGTAAATAGCAGAATAGTGGATAGGGAACT